TTTTATTTTTCCTTTGTTTAGCCAATCTACCATGAAAAGTAAAAAGGGGCAAAGTAACTTTGTGTTGATTGTTTTCTAACTGTAAGTTTTCTTCTTCTGCATGTAAAAAAGGAATAAATAAATCAATCAAATTCCGGGAGGCGTCATGAAGTGCTTCTTTAGGAGTTAAACTTCCATTTGTCCATATTTCGAGAAAAAGTATCTCCTGTTTTTCATTCCCATTCACATAAGAATGAATGCTATGATTCGCATTTCGAACAGGCATGAATACAGCATCTATAGGATAACTTCCGTCTTGAAAGTTATTTGGCGTTTTTATACGATATCCGCGATTCCTCTCAATTTGTAATTCAATACACAAATTAATTGGTTCCGTTAGGTTAGCTATATGCTGTGTATTATCAACGATTTCCACAGAAGGTGGTAAGATAATGTCTTGAGCAGTTACATATCCAGGACCCTTGATACAAATAGACGCGTTACGAGTTCCATATAGATTACTTCTCAATACAATTTCTTTCAAATTCATTAAAATTTCATGTACGGATTCTTGAATACCTATTATGGTAGAATATTCATGTGGTATTTTCTCAGATTTTGCGCGTGTGATACATGTTCCTTCTATTTCTCCGAGCAAAGCTCTTCGCATCGCAATTCCTATTGTATCCGCTTGACCTTTCATAAGTGGGGCCAGAATAAAGCGTCCATAATAAAGACGCTTACTGTCTGCTCTTGATTCAACACACTTCCACTGTAGTGTCCGAGTAGATACTGTTACTTTCTCTCGAACCATAGTATATTATTTGATCAAATCATTGAATTATTTATTTCTCTTGAAATCTCTTCAATGTTTATTTTTACACACGCCTTTTTTTAGGGGGCCTACAGCCATTATGTGGCATAGGGGTTACATCGCGTATGAAACTTAATAGTATACCACTTCTACGAATAGCTCTTAATGCCGCATCTCTTCCGAGACCCGGGCCTTTTATCATGACTTCTGCTCGTTGCATACCTTGATCCACTACTGTCCTAATAGCATTTCCTGCTGCGGTTTGAGCGGCAAATGGTGTACCTCTTCTTGTACCCTTGAATCCACAAGCCCCGGCGGAGGACCAAGAAATTACTCGACCCCGCACATCTGTAACAGTCACAATCGTATTATTGAAACTTGCTTGAACATGAATAACTCCCTTTGGTACTCTACGCGCATTCTTACGTGAACCAATACGTCTATTTCTACGTGAACCAATTTTTTGTATAGGTTTTGCCATATTTTATCATCTCATAAATATAAGTCAGAGATATATGGATATATCCATTTCATGTCAAAACGTATCCTTATTTTTTTTTACTTATTTATTTGTACATCTGTACATCGGTTACTTTTGATTTCTAGAGTCTTTTTTGCTTTAGAAAGATTAGCCTTGTCTTTGTTTATGTCTCGGGTTGGAACAAATTACTATAATTCGTCCCCGCCTACGGATCAATCGACATTTTTCACAAATTTTACGAACAGAGGCCCTTATTTTCATATTTGTCATTCCTTTTCTTACTATTTATTGGAAGAAAATAAGTTTCTTGAAATTTTTAACTTCGAATTGTATCCCCACGAAAGAATGTTGAAATTGAAAAAACCACCGAATCATTCGAGTCTTTGCTTTGGAGTCTATAAACTATACGTCCTTTGGTTTAAATAAGGACTTACCTCAATTTTTATTCTATTTCTTGGTAGTATACGTATAAACCAACGTCGAATCCTTTCCGAAACAAAAGCCAGAATCATATTTTCATTATCTCAAATCTAAACGAACCCGGAAGATACATACCATTGGTAAGTTGTTCAGTAATTAAACCCTCATGAATCTTTTTTTTGTTTCATTCCAGGTAAAACCGCTTTGAAGTATCAACTAATGTAAGAGGGGTAATATTATAAAGTTATCCTTTCTCTTTTTCACAAATATGAAAGTTCTGCGTATAATTCGTCTATCAGAAAGATTACCATATATAACACAAAATTTCTCCGCCGATTCCTTCTATTCGAGCCCTTCGGTCTGTCATTATACCTCGAGAAGTAGAAAGAATTACAATCCCCATTCCGCCTAAAATTCTAGGAATTTTTTGATAGTTAGAATATATTCGTAAACCGGGTCGACTGATCCGTTTTAAATTTAAAACAGTTCTATACGATCCTTTTCTATTTCTTCTATGTCGTAGTGTTAAAACCAAAAAATATTTATTGCTTTCCTGATGTTTTCTCACGTTTTCAATAAAACCTTCTTGTAAAAGGATTTTAACAATATTTTCAGTGATGTTAGTAGATGGTATTCGAACTGTTCTTTTTTTATTCATGTCAGCATTTCGTATAGCGGTTATTATGTCAGCAATAGTGTCTTTACTCATGATAAACTAAGATTTTTGTTGCCCCCAAATTTTGATATAATCAACATGCTCTTTTTCTTTTTTTATTTATCTTTATTTCTGAATTATTAAAGGTATATACGTGATATATAAAAAATCTACTAATTAATCGGTTTCATTCAAATACCAAATACTATAACTATATTACGGCCTTCCCTTATAATACTTCGGGTGCTAATGAAACTATTTTAGTGAAATTTAACTGTCTTAATTCCCGGGCGATCGCGCCAAAAATTCGGGTTCCTTTAGGATTTCCTTCTTGATCAATAACAACTGCAGCATTGTCATCATATCGTATTATCATACCGTTTTCGCGTTTGAGTTCTTTACAAGTACGTACAATTACAGCTCGGATTACTTCTGATCTTTCTAGAGGTGTATTTGGTACGGCTTCCTTGATTACAGCAACAATAACGTCACCAATATGAGCATATCGTCGATTACTAGCTCCTATGATTCGAATACACATCAATTCTCGGGCTCCGCTGTTATCCGCTACATTCAAATGGGTTTGAGGTTGAATCATATCGTTTTTTTATCGATTTTTTTTGTTTTCAATGCAAGGGTCTAAATAAAAAAAAAGAAATATTATTTGTTCAAAACAAAAAACCTGCAATTTTTTTTTTTTTTTTTTTTTCATACAAAAGACCCCTTTCCTTTGTTTCTACATCCCTATCCCGAAAGAATGAATTGAGTTCGTATAGGCATTTTGGATGCCGCTATTGAAATTGCCCTTCTGGCTATATTTTCTGCTACTCCGCTCATTTCATAAAGTATTCTACCGGGTTTAACAACAGCTACCCAATATTCGGGAGATCCTTTACCCGAACCCATACGTGTTTCTGTAGGTCTTACTGTAACGGGTTTGTCTGGAAATATGCGTACCCATATTTTTCCACCGCGGCGTGCGTTTCGTGTCATTGCTCGCCGCCCTGCTTCTATTTGTCTAGATGTGATCCAAGCGGGTTCAAGCGCTTGAAGAGCATATCTACCGAAGCAAATACGATTGCCTCGATAAGATATTCCTTTCATTCTTCCTCTATGTTGTTTACGGAATCTGGTTCTTTTGGGGTTATAGTTGATGGTTGTTTATCAATTCCATCCATCTCTACTACAGAACTGGACATGAGAGTTTCTTCTCATCCAGCTCCTCGCGAATTAAACAATTTAAAAATAATATACACGGTGAATAATATACGGAATCGTGGTATTCTTTTAAATTTTATCTAATCTATATCTATTATAAATTTAAAATTTTTTGTGTTTTAATATATAATTAAACACTTCTTCTATTTATAGATAATGTCGTTTTTATATAACGTTATAATGAATCTTTATTTTCTTTTTCCTTTGTATTATCATATCGAATCGACTAAAATTTAGTAAAATTTAGAAATAAAAAAAAATTCGCGGGCGAATATTTACTCTTTCAACATTCAATTGTAAGATTAGTCTATGACATGACCTCTCAGAATAAATGAATAGGTTTCTGGTTCGTTCCGCCATCCTACCCAATGAATCATTAGGATTCGTTTTCAATAGAATCTTATGCATTCACAGGTTCTGTCGTCCCCACCACTTCTCGATTAATGGTTAGGTCTGAATTCTACAACGGAGCCCTTAATGAAATTTATTAATGAATGAAATTTTTTCTTGAGTCAACCTTCTCAGTCTTTATTGGCTCAGGGCTCTTGATTTTTTCTTCTATGCACCGATTTGTCTAATTATGGATCAATCAGTATTGATGCTTTATTACATTCCCTTTATATGAGATGACTCATAGACCTTACATATTGGAATTATATATCATTGATATTTCTTTTCCTATCTTTCTCTCACCCTTCCATTTATCTGTATACTTTTATTGCTTTACAACTCATAATCAGATTGGTTTTTCTTTTGTGTTTATGCAAAAAAGATTTCAGTTGCTACAATGATATGACTCATATATCATATCTTGACTGGTTCCTTATATCCAGATAATGCGAAGCGATGAGTTGATTATTAGTTCTATAGTTATCAGTTCGTACTACGGGCCGGTCTATTTTGTTGAATCCTATAATCCTAAAAAAACCAACGAGTCACACACTAAGCATAGCAATTATATCAAACGATTAATCGAATTTTTATTCAACCTTATAGAATTGTTCATTTTTTTTTTTTTTATTTAACAGAAAAGGAATGAAAGAGTTTGCCTTTTTTTGTTTTATCACCAGATAGAACTAAATACAAGTAAAGTAAGTTCTTATTATTCCTCGTCTACAAATATCCAAATTTTGATGCCTAATACCCCATAGATAGTTCGAACTGCGTAGGCACAATAATCAATTTTAGCTCGAATGGTTTGTAGAGGAACCCTACCTTCTCTGATCCATTCAACACGTGCAATTTCTTTTCCGTCGATACGCCCTGCAATTTGTACTTGAATTCCTTTTGTACCTGCCTGTTCAGTTAATTCAATAGCTTTTTTCATTGCTTTGCGAAATGAAACTCTATTCTTTAATTGTCCGGCTATAAATTCTGCAAGAATATTGGGGTGCCCATAAGGATTTGAAATTCTTCTAATAGCAATGTTGAGT